TTCAACTGAAATGCATCAACCCGCAATATTAGTACCTGCTCTACAATCTCAGTGGTTAATGATGCATGTCAGTATGATGCTATTGAGCTATGCAGCTCTTTTATGCGGATCATTATTATCAGTTGCTCTTATAGTGATTACATTTCAAAAAAGAATCGATTCTTTTTTGAAAAACAAGAATTTTTTCAGTTTAAGGAAGTCGTTTTTCTTTGGTGATATGGAATATTTGAACCAAAAAGGAAGTGTATTAAAAAATACTTCTTTCTTCTCATTTCAAAATTTTTACAAATATCAATTAATTCAGCGTTTGGATTATTGGAGTTATCGTGTCATTAGTTTAGGGTTTACCTTTTTAACCATAGGCATTCTTTCTGGAGCAGTATGGGCTAATGAAGCATGGGGTTCTTATTGGAATTGGGACCCTAAGGAAACTTGGGCATTTATTACTTGGACCATATTTGCAATTTATTTACATACTAGAACAAATCCAAAATTGCAAGATCAAGGGACAAATTCGGCATTTGTAGCTTCTATAGGATTTCTCCTAATTTGGATATGCTATTTTGGGATCAATCTATTAGGAATTGGGTTCCATAGTTATGGTTCATTCCAATGAATATATAATTGAATAAAAGAAAATACATGAAGAATACATAAAAAAATCGTCTGATACACAATGCAATGAAAATTTGTGCAAGTTTTTGAGAACCGTTTAAATAGAGGAATTATTCAAAAGGTTCTCAAAAACTTTAGATGTATCTCATTACAATTATAACAATTATAATTCACCCTTCCCTTTTTTTTTTTTCATTGTACAACGAAGAATCGTGAAAATATGAAAGTCAAAGAATTCTAAGACTTTCTTTCCAATTAATGAAATTTAGTATTGAATCTAAAAAAAGAATTAGTATCTATAAAAATAATTAGATAATAGAACTTGTACCTTGTCAACCGATAACGGGAGAACGAAATCAGGATAAAAACCAATTCCTATAATTAGGAAACCCATGTGAGATACGGAAGAATAGGCAATACGTTTTTTTTTTTTAATTGCGTTGACCGAGAGAAGTTGAAGCTGCATAAATGATTTGTATTATTCCTACTATCACCAACCAGGGAGATAATCTAGAATGAGCGTGAGCTAATAATTCCATATTGATCCGAATCAATCCATATGCTCCCATCTTTAATAATATTCCAGCTAAAAGCATACATGTACTGTAATGTGCTTCCCTGTGGGTATCTGGTAACCATGTATGTAGGGGTATCATCGGCGATTTGACAGCATAAGCAATAAGAAAACCAAAATAGAGTATTATTTCCAATGCTGCAAGATACGATTGATTAGCTAATTTTTCTAAATCTAATGTTGGTTCATTGGAACCATATAAACCCATACCTAGAACTCCTATTAAGAGAAAAATGGAACCTCCGGCAGTGCACAAAATAAACTTTGTAGCCGAGTACAGGCGTTTTTTTCCTCCCCACATGGATAAAAGTAAGTAAACAGGAATTAATTCTAATTCCCACATGATGAAAAAAAGTAAAAGGTCTCGAGAAGAAAATGATCCTATTTGGCCACTATACATTGCTAACATCAAGAAATAGAAGAATCGCGGATTTCGAGTAACTGGCCAAGCTGCTAAAGTAGCTAAAGTAGTGATAAATCCTGTCAGTAAAATGGGTCCTATGGAAAGTCCATCGGTTCCCAGTCTCCAGTGAAAATCAAAAAGATTGATCCATTTATAATCCTCCTTCAATTGGATTAATGGATCGTCCAATTGGAAATGATAACAAAATACATAGGTCATTAGAAGGAGCTCTAGGATACATATACATAGAGTATACCACCTATACACCTTATTTCCCTTATGAGGGAAAAAGACAATTGAAGAACCCGCGAATATGGGCAAAACAAGAAGTATTGTTAACCAAGGAAAAGAACTCGTGATAAAGACAAGATAAAATTAGACCAGAAAAGTCCGTACTCGAGAAAAGAAAATAGATTATTCTTCTCCCGAGCACGAGGTTTTGTCGGTAAAGAGGAATCAAATGATTCAAGTGGAGTTTTTTGTCACATATCAATAAGAAAGACCCATGCTGCGAGTTGTTTCATGCCATAAATAAACACGGACACTCAAAAAATCCGTTGGACAAGCGGATTCACATCTTTTACAACCTACACAATCCTCGGTTCTTGGCGCAGAAGCAATTTGCTTAGCTTTACATCCGTCCCAAGGTATCATTTCCAATACATCCGTGGGGCAAGCTCGAACACATTGGGTACATCCTATACATGTATCATAAATCTTTACTGAATGTGACATTGGGTCTATAAATTCCAGTTTTGAACACAAAAGATTTTCGATCTGGTAAAATAAGATAAGAAAATGAAATAAATCATAGATTTTCTATTGTAGACACCAGACGAATCAATGATTTATCAAAATTTGAAGAATCAATAGATTTTCTAATCTGTTTATGAGAAAGGGCCAAGATACTTTGATTTCCATTTCAATAATCATGAAATATGAGTTTACGAATTCAATTCATGTGAATTTTCCTATCTTTCTATTATATAGAAATAGAATTAAATTAAGGATATTCTGATATATTATATATCAGAATATCAGATAAATACGTTTGTTATTAGGTTAGTTATAGAATAAGTTCGTAACTATAAATCATAAATCTATATGAAAAAAGAGAAGAAAGAAAAATAAAAATATTCTATCTAATATTATATTATCTTATTATTCTAATTCTATTAGAATTAGATTCTATTTAGAATATTCTATCTAAAAGTCTTATGTTTTGATTTCTATGTGAAAATAGAAGAATTCTAACTAATTATTCAGCAAATTCGATTGATTGATACGAGTTGATTTTCTGTTACGATGGATCGACGAAACAATAGCTAGCCCAATAGCTGCTTCAGCAGCCGCAATAGCTATAACAAAGATTGAGAAGATTTCTCCTTTTAATTGCCGACTATTAAATATATCGGAAAATGTGACAAGATTTATATTCACCGAATTCAGTATAAGCTCAAGACACATAAGTGCTCTAACCATGCTTCGGCTTGTGATCAGTCCATAGATACCGATAGAAAATAAATAAACACTTAGAAAAAGTACATGCTCTAACATCATTGATAAATCCCTCATCTATCTCGATTGATTTCAATATGAACAAAAATGAAACCGATTCAGTTGACTAGACTAGAAGAATTACATAACAAAAGAAGATATTCACAGTAGATTGAAACAAAATAGATTAAATCCATTTTCATTCTTTAATTTTAAAAAAGGAAGTTCTTATTTCTTATTATATTAGAATTCTATTATTGACGAGCCATAGTAATTGCACCTATCAAAGAAACTAAAAGAATTATAGAAATGAGTTCAAAAGGGAGATAAAAATCTGTGGATAAATGAATCCCAATTTGTTGAACGTTACTTATTAAGTCCTGTTCTATAATCTGATTTGATCTTGTAGTCCGAAAAATTCCGGACCATGACGTATCTGGGATAGTAGTCATTAATGAAAAAAAAAAGATTTCTTTTATTCTTTGATATTCATATTTACATATTGAATTCTATGAATTAGATTTCTATTTTATAGTATTGAAATCTCAATTCATTTTTTATCTATTTTCTAGAAAATAGATAAAAAAGACTTCATGTTCCACCGAATCACACGTAGAGATATTGCTAACACACATAGAGTTAATGGTATTTCATAACTAATCGATTGAGCTGCAGCTCGTAGACCGCCTGAAAAGGAATACTTATTATTTGATCCATATCCTGACATAAGAAGACCAATGGGGACAATACTTGAAAAGGCAATCCATAAAAAAACACCTATACTGAGATCAGCTAAAACAAGGTGATATCCAAAAGGAATTACTAAATAACTTAGTAGAATTGATATAAACCCTATAGAGGGTCCGACCCTAAATAAACGAATATTACCTCTAGATGGAAGAAGATCCTCCTTCAAAAGTAGTTTGGTCCCATCCGCTAAAGCTTGAAGAATTCCTAACGGGCCGGCATATTCAGGTCCAATACGTTGTTGTATTGCTGCAGATATCTTTCTTTCTAACCACACAATGACTAATACCCCCATTGTGATTCCTAAGACAAGGATTAAAATGGGGACAAAAATCCATATGAATTCATAGACTTCTTTTAAGGATTCTAATCTATAAAAAGAATTCATAGTTTGTACTTCTGTCGTATCAATTATCATTTAAACGATCAACTTCTCCCATAATGATATCTATACTACCTAGTATCGTCATTATATCAGCCAATTTCATTCTTTTAACTAGCTGGGGAAGAATTTGCAAATTGATGAAACCGGGTGGACGAATTTTCCATCTCCAGGGGAAAACACTACTATCTCCTATTAAAGAAATTCCTAATTCTCCTTTTGGGGCCTCTACCCTTACATAAAGTTCTTGTTTTAACAATTCAAAATTGGGTGAAAGTTTTTTAGTAATAAATCTATATTCAAAATTATTCCATTTGGAATCCTTTGTCCTATGAAAACGCCGGTTTTCTAAATTTTCATAAGGTCCTCCAGGAATTCCTTCTAGAGCCGGTTGAATGATTTTTATGGATTCTTGCATTTCACCGATTCTTACTAAATAACGAGCTAATGTATCGCCTTCTTTTTGCCATTTGACTTCCCAATCAAATTTATTGTAACACTCATAGCGATCAACTTTACGAAGATCCCATTGGATTCCAGAAGCTCGTAACATTGGTCCTGATAAACCCCAATTTATTGTCTCCTCCCCACCAATAATGCCCACTCCTTCAACTCGTTCCAAAAAGATGGGATTTCGCGTAATGAGCTTTTGATACTCAACAACTTCTGTTAAAAAATAATCACAGAAATCAAAACATTTATCTATCCAGCCATAAGGTAAATCCGCAGCTACTCCTCCGATGCGGAAATAATTATGCATCATCCGCATACCTGTGGCGGCTTCGAATAGATCATATATTAATTCCCTCTCTCTTAAAATATAGAAAAAGGGAGTCTGTGCACCAATATCGGCCATAAAAGGGCCAAGCCATAACAAATGGGAGGCTATACGGCTCAGCTCCAGCATAATAACTCTAATATAACTGGCCCTTTTAGGCACTTGAACACTTTCCAATCGTTCTGGTGCATTTACTGTTATTGCTTCTGTGAACATAGTAGCTAAAGAATCCCAACGTGTTACATAAGGCAAATATTGTATAATTGTTTGGTTCTCCGCTATTTTTTCCATCCCTCTGTGTAAATAGCCCAATATAGGTTCACAGTCAATAACATCTTCACCATCCAGAGTAACGATCAGCCGAAGAACACCATGCATTGATGGGTGGTGAGGACCCATATTGACTATTATGAAATTTTTTCTTGTAGCCGGTACAGTCATATTTTTTTCCTTAATTCATTATTTCATGAAATTATGAAAATGAAAAATAAAATAAGAAAAAAAAGAAAAAATAACAAGGATAATGATAATAAGAATAAAATAATAAGAAACTCAAATAAGAAATTCAAATTTAATTAACGAGTTTTTGGTTCCCGAATATCTAACTGATCCATTAATTTCTTATAACGCACTTTCTTTTTCTTTGACAAATAAGTCAATAATCGTTGACGTTTTCCCAGAATTCTTCGTAGACCTCTTTGCGATAAAAAATCTCTTTTGTGCAATTCTAAATGTGAAGTAAGTCTCCGTATCTTACTGGTGAAATGGAATACTTGAAATTCAACAGACCCACTATTTTCTTCTTTTTCTTCTTGTGTAATAACTGAGATGAATGAATTTTTGACCATAAATTAAGATTTCTATCTTTCTTTTCTGTGAATTTTACGGATCAGGAAAAATAATAATATTTCTTATGTCAGTTATTTTCATCTAGTATACATCAAAATTGGATTTCATTCATATACTACTTTGTTTTTTCTTTATGTGGTTTATGTTTCTATGTTTTGTATATTTGATCCAAATATACAAAACATATATGTATTCACGAAAGAAAACAATTTCTTTTTATTTTACTTAAAAGGATTCCGTTATTCCTAATGAAAATTGATACACTATGAAATTACACTATGAAATCAGCATCATGTAGTAGAATGTTACACAGTGTATATGTTTCGGCTTTCATCTATTAATCTACCAAATATGTTACACGATATGTAGGAAATCCACTATAGATTTTTTTCATTTTTCATTGGAATTGAATTCATTCTGAATTGTGAATACATATGTATTCTTGACATACTGAAACGACTGCTGTTATTGGTATCAAACCAATAGCGATTCATACAAGCTACATCTTCTAATCGAAAATTGGGCCAAAGAAACAATTTGAATTTCATGAAATCTTTTCTATCTGTATTAATATGTTTGTCCTCATTCAAAAATTGTCCACAGTTTCTTATTTTGTTTTCATTGCAAAATCTTGTATTTCTATCCACAACATGAAAATTCCGGGAATTGAAACAAATTCGAATTCGAAATTCTCTACGACGTCTGGGAGATAGAATATTTTCAGGAACAAGTAAATCATAATGATTTTTGTCTCCACTCAAAAATATGTTGCTGTGTCGTGCAATGGATTTTTCAAACCCCCCTTTCTCAATATATCTTTTTTTTGTGTATTTTTTCTTTGTTTGATGCTTTTTCTTATCGACCAATGAAATATCCATAGTTTGATATATAATATATTTTCCTTTCCTTTGTATAGATAGACAAATTGGTTCAATAATAAATATTCCCTTTCTTATCAATTCTGCAAGAACTAGGTCCTTTTGAATCAGCATTTCATCTATATTTATTTCACCTCTTTGAATCGAAGATATAGCAATTTCCTTTGGATTTCTTAGTCTAAGTAGGAGACAATATATCCTGATATTTTTCATTATTTCTTTCTTCAAGGGATCAGCCCATCTTAGTTGAAAAAGTAAATATTTTTTCAAAAAGAAATCTAGTTCCATTTCATTCTTGCTCTTATATTGTTTCTTTTTTAGAACCTTTTTCATTTCTAATCTTGCGTAATCTTCTTCAACAGTTTTTTGATTTTCTTTTTTTATTTTTCGTAGATTCCATACAAGATTTCCTTGGACCTGTTGTTCATTCTCTTCCTGCTTGGAATTTCCTAATTCACGATCTTTTTTTTTATTAGATGATTTCTTTGGATTTACGTTAATGCTTTTACTTTTTTCATTTATAGAAAAATGAAAAAAGAGTGATTTGATTGGGATGATCCAAGGTTTAATTTTATATACATCAAAAAGTAGCACAAATTCTGGGAAGAACCAAGTTTCTAGATTGGATATAGTATCATGATTTGATGCGGTATCATAGAACCTTTCTTTATTCATTCCCATGCAATCAAAAAAGAAACTTTTTTGATTGCATGGTTTGATCTCTTGATGAATTGTAGGAAAAAAAAGATCTTTTTTTTCCATTTTTTTGAAATTCTTAATTTCAGTTTTAGTATCTTTCTGAATCTTGATACCAATATGTACATCGGTCCAGATCTCAATATTATTTATAAAACAAGGATGAAGAATTCTACAATCAAGATATTTTCTATCCAAATTTGTATTCCTATCAATAAGATATCCTTTTTCTAGATAATTATTACTAGGTATACTTACCAATACATAAAATGATTCAGGTTTCGATATATTGAAATGAGATGGAATTTCTTGGTCCCCGTTTATTTCTAATGTTGATCCAGAAATGTATAAATTAGGAAGGTTTATGTATTTATATGAGAAAAGATCATATCTGTAATGTTTTTTCCATTTGTCTTTTTGACTCATAAATGAATTTGCTGCATAGTCATCTTTTTTCATGGAATAAATAAATTGGTATTTTTGATATAAATCCAATTGGTTTGATTCCTTGTTTTGAATAATACGATGTTTATTGATTCTATTTCGCCATTCTTTAGGTACTAATGGAGACCTTTTTTTTTGAGATAAATCGTATTGATAATGACCTTTTAACCAATTTTTCCATTCGTTCATTACATACGTATGAATTTTATTATGTGAGTTAAATATTCCATGTATCATACAATAGTCTTTTAAATTATCCTTAAAAAAAGGATAGCTCCCTTGATATTTAAGTACAGGTCTCAATTGATACTTATTAAGTAATTGGTTTTGTGATATTTTGTAAAAAACATATGCTTGGGACAGGGAAGATAAGTTCCAATAAGTATTGGAATTTTGATTGCTATTCGTAGTATTATCAGTATTTGAAAACGATTTGAATTTTTTTATAGTCAAAAGAAAATTCATTGTATTTTGATTTGTTTCATCAATTCCTTCTTGTTCTTGATTTATTTCATTGTTGTAAATGGATTTAGTAAAGATCTTTTTTGTTGATTCAAAGAAAAGTTGTGCATTTATCTTAGAAACGGTAATGGTACATAGCAAAATATCTATGTATATTTTTTCAATGAATGATTTGATAAAGTAGTGTGATTTACGCATTAATCGGATATTTTTCCTTTTTAATATTTTCAAAATATGTTTCTGTGATCCCGATCCTTTATTATCAGAAATTAGAACTATTTCTTTTTTTTTCTTGTCTTTTGCAGTTTGTTCAATTTGATTCCTTATTTTGATTGTCTTATCAGAAAGGTCTTTCATTCTTTTTTCTATTAGTGAATAATTTAACCAATTCATCGTTCGATTTAGAACGGACGATTCGCGAAGAATCTTATTATTTCTTTTGAAATCTTTTTTGTTTTCGTTTGGTTCATATACTTTTTCTTTCCTTAATTTAAATAAGAAAATTGGATTTACTTTCTCCAGTTTTTTCATTATTAGTTTGATAATTTGAACGACCCCTTTTGTTTTTTCTTTTCTAATTTTTAGAAAGGATTTTATTTTTTTATTTATTTTATTTAAAGATTTTAAAACTTTTGAAAATTTATTTTTCACCTTTTTTTTTCTTTTTTGGAGTTCTTTATAAATAGGTTCAAAAAAAAAAGGTCGTTTTCGGGGAGAACCAAAGGGAAGTTCCGCTTCCATTCCCCAGACTGTTAAAAAACAAAAATTTGTTTTTTTCTCTTTTTTTTTCATTAGATCTCTATGATGAGATTGTGCCTTAGATTTTCTCCAAGGTTTTAGACAGAAAGGATATAGAATCTTTATCTGAATACCATCTATTAACCAATCTTGGGGAAATTCTGTTTCTGATAATTGAACACCATTATAGGTGCATTTAATATGGATTTCTCTATTCCATTCCTTAAAATCCTCGTCCCACTCGGGAATTTGGAATAATAACATACGGAAAAGGTTTTTGGCTATTATTAATGAAGGCAATAGAATGTATTTTCTAAGAAAAGATTGGGTTATTAACATCAAACTTCTTATTACTTGAGTAAATATAAAAGCATCCCAAGCTTCTGATATTTCTATCTGTTCGTTTTTATATCTTTTTTCCTCTTTCTTCTTTTCTTCTTTTTTATCGTCATTTTCAAAATAGGAAATTTTTAATTCTGATTCTTGTTCTCTGCCCATCCAATTCCTAAAAATTAGATTCTTCATTTCGTTGATATCAAAAGACGAAAAAAAAAACATTTTGTCTAGACGATCCAAAAAAAGTGGGGAATGTACATTTACTTGAAAGAGGTCCCAAATAACTGTTTTACGTCTTTGAGCGCGCATGGATCCTTTGATTAGATTGCGACGAAAATCCGATTGTTGTGAGTAACGTATCAAAGCCACCTCTCCCTCTTCCATTGGATCATCGTTTTTATCATTGTTACTAGTATTCTGAATACTAGAAATAGAAATAGAATTGGTATTCTGATCATTATCGTTATAAATTATCACAAGTTTGGCTCTTCTTGAATGAATCTCATGATCGTCTTCCTCCAATTCTTCTCCATTTTCTTCTTCCTCTTCTTCCAAATTCTCGGTTAATTTGTATGACCATCGAGAAACCTTTTTACTGACT